CCCGAAAAAGCAGTATAAACAAAGCAAGCAGAGGTATTTACAGAATTTTTTGATCATACATATTTAATTGTATTGATTGACAAGAATTCCGCGCTTTTTACCAACTTGATGGTAAGGAATCTCTGGATCTAGAAATTCATTTCGAATAATTGAACCTTTTCAAACTGTTTCTTTTTAAGAACCAAAAAAATTTGTGCCAAAATAACAGATGCCAAGAAGAACAAAAGGCCTTGGACGCGTAATGGATCTTGAAGCACTATTTCTGCATCTCCCTGACCAAACCCCCCTACATTAGGATTGCTTGTTAATGGTTGATCAAGCTTGATGGATTCACCCTCTGAAACAAGAAGTTCTGGTCCTGGAGGTATAATATCAACCACTTGGTGTCCATCCGATGCATCAACTATGGTTATTTCATATCCTCCTTTTTCTTTACGTACTATTCTGCTTACTATACCTGCGGATGTAGCATTATAGACCGTATTGTTACTCTTGCTCCCATCAGGATAAATCTGACCCCTTCCCCGGTTCCCTCCTACATATATGGGATATTTTAAGAAGTGAACATCTTTCTTCGTAGCAGGGTCGGGGGAAAGAATGGGAAAGACGATTTCACTATATTTCTGACCTGGAACAGGACCTATCACAAGAATATTTCTTTTATTGGGACGATAACTCTGAAAAGACAGATTTCCTATCTTTTCTTTCACCTCGGGAGAAATACGATCGGGAGGGGCTAATTCGAATCCCTCGGGTAAAATAAGAACAGCCCCCACATTCAAAGCCCCCTTTTTACCATTAGCAAGAACTTGTTTCAGTTGCTTATCATAAGGAATTCGAACAACTGCTTCAAATACAGTATCAGGAAGTACAGCTTGCGGAACTTCAATATCCACAGGCTTATTAGCTAAATGGCAATTGGCGCATACAATTCGCCCAGTTGCTTCTCGTGGATTTTCATAACCTTGCTGCGCAAAAATGGGATACGCATTTGAAATAGATGTTCGAGTTATTACATATATCATGATCGATACAGAAATAGATCGAGTCATCTGTTCCTTTACCCAAGAAAAAGTATTTCTATTTTGCATGATCCAATCATTGATCCAGGAATTTCTACAATAAATTAGATAGGTGACTAGTATAGTTCCCTATCCGCGAGTCTGCCATTGTACCGAAATAATTCTACTAAAATAGGACGAATACCTTGAAGAGGTAGAAGTATAAAGAAAATAAGTAAAATGCTTTCTTTATACGCGAAGAAAAATTTTGATTGATATCAGGAGATCAAATAAGTTCTTCATTCATTCATTGAATGATAAATGACTACGAGCGAAGGAGATACGCGATTTAAAAAACGGAAGATCCAATATTTCACAATTGTATCTAGAATAACTGGAAAAGTGGAAACAAGACCAGATATAATTTGATCGTTATGAGCCAATCCAAAATCATTGTAGATCAAACCAATCATTAGTTCCCAACCGTGGGTCGAGTGAAATCCGATCCATAAATCAGTAACTAAAAGAATCGAAAAAGCTTTTATTGTGTCACTTAAGTTATAGAAGAATTCCTGAACCCAAGAATTAAGAATGACAAGCTTTTCATTACCCAGAATAAAATAACCACTTAGAATAGCGAAACAGATTATATTTGTCGAAAAATGCAAAATGATATGGAGATGATATTCATTGTGTGTTTTGACCAATTGTATCGTTTCCTTGTGTATTCCTATACGAAACTTTTGTATATGTGTCTCCGGGTATTCTTTTATCATTTCGTCCAACAAGAAGAGTTCTTCTAATTCTAGGAATTTTTCTAGAACATTTTTCTCTTGAATATCATTCAAAAAAGTTTCGGATTGCCTAGTATTCCACCAATTAATAATCCAAGGTTCCAGACTTTTTTGAAATGAGAGAGAGACCCACCAGGGCAAAAATACTATAGATGCAAGATATGGGAGGGAAGTCAATGCTTTCTTTTTTTTCATTTTTTATTTGTGAATTGGTAATGAACTGCTTCATTTGTCAACTCTATCTGATCTGATATTTCTCTAAAGCGCGAGTCCTATAACAAGGTATCGAACCTATGGATCTATTCTATTCCTATTTTTGTATAATAATTTAGTCCTTAGATCTAGAAGGAATATAGAAATAGAATAAGGGCCCCTTTTCGGATGAAAAAAATAAAATTTATGAAATAAAAATAATAAATAATATAATAATATATATATTAAGTATATATATAGTATTTTAGTTTAGGATTTCGGGATATCTCGATTGGGCAAATTCGAACGAATTTCATCTTCATTTGTTCCTTTCGATAAATACTCGAAAAACCTACTCGAAGTAACGAATATTATTCGGATTTCAAGACGAAAAACCCTCCCGGATCAATTCCATTAATTTTTTCGAAATGTTGTACCGTCTAACCATAGCGCAGGAATACGGTATCAATTCAAAATCTGAGGCCTAACCTAAAAAGATGAATTCTGTATTACGAAATACATATTCGGATATTTGATGAATTCATACTTAGATTAGACTCATTAGACTTTTTACTAGTATAAAAGAATTGAGTTGGGCCCTATACGCATACAAAACGGTTTTGGTATAGAAAAAAATTTCTTCTTATTGTTTATTATATTTATTATAGTTGTTCCATATACGTTCTCCTACTTTTGTTTTATTCTATGCGGATTGTTGTGCCAACGGACCGAGGAAACAGAATCTAACATGTTTTGCTCGAATGAATATTCTGAGGAAACTTCAATTGTATTAAAAAGGAAATTAGCAAGCTCCTTCCATTATGCGGAGAAAACATTCATTCTTCGTTCGGTTCATTTCAAAATACTTCAATTGGTACGCGCAAGAAATAGGCCAATTCCGCCGCTTTTTGCTCAATTTCTCGTGGAGTCAAATTCTCATCAGTACGAGTCAAGGGAATGGTTCCTTGGCCTCTGATTTCCATATAAAGAATACGACGAGGAAAAAGACCCTCTTTAACCTCCATTCTGATTGATTGGATATCTTTCATAAAGAAACGAAGGAAGATGCGACGATTTATTCCGGGGAATCCCCAACGAAAAATACACATTATTCCTTCTTTTCTATCAAATCGGTCATAACCACTACCGACATTCCATGAAATTGTGCACCACAAATAGGAACTAATGAATAGACCCGCGATCCCATAGAAAGACATCACGATCCCTTGTGGAAAAAAAACGATTTGCTGAGATGGAAATCCGGGTATCAGATTCCTACCAAGATAACTGGAAGTGCCAACCACTAAGAATCCTAATGAACCTAAAAAAAGGATACAGGCCCAGCAAAAATTACTTGCTTTTCGAGACCCTGTTATAAGTTCTATCCATATATGTTCTGATCGCCAGTTCATACTATACTAGATCCCGTTGCATTCGATTGGAATTGAGAAAAAAATTTGACTTTACTTTTCTTCTTGATGCCGAAGTAACTTTCATCAACTAGCACTATTCTGATATGAACCATTAGGAGTAATTGGTTAGATACATTGACTTTCTATTATAAAAATATTCGCCGAGCCTTTTTAACCGGATATGCCCGCATATAACTGCATTTATGCGGATATCATGCATTCGCATGCATAACAGTTCTTTCATTTGTGTTCGGAAAAAGCCACATATCGTACCATATTACACTAAACAATTTTCGGTACCAAATAAATATCTGTATTATGATTCCGTGTTGAAATAAATTGATGAAATTTGGTCCCGTCGGATCTAGACAATCTTATTTTTTTGGACATGAAGAAATAAAGAAGCCATTGCAATCGCCGGAAATACTAGACCCACTAAAGGGACAAAAATAGAGGGTAAGTTAAGATCTGTCATAGAATGGGTACCTCGATTTAATATTTGTACCTATTATAAAGATATCTTATGATAAGTATATCTATTATAAACTATTATAAATAATATATTATAAATAATATTAAGTAGTTAATAAGTGCAAGGAATGAGAACTAAATGAAGTGTACCTATTCATCTTTCTACACGAATATGTATGATATTCCGCTTTAAGAAATTTCATTATTCTCCCATCCTTATATTCTTTCTATCTATCTTTCTAATAAAATAGAAAGTTTTTATTTAAATTAAAGAGTTTATTATAATATAAGTTCGCGACTCTAACTAAACTAATTCAATCCAACAAAAAAGGATTCCTAGTAAAAAATGGGAGTTCTTGGTGGACATAGTAGACATAGAAATCGCTTCTATTCTATATTTATTTTCATTTTATTTCGATATTTTTTTTTGGAATTTTTATTCAAAGGAAAGAAACCATGGAGCTGAAATAACTCACTCAGAACACCTTTTAAAAGATTACGCGGTACGATTGGGTCGAATAAGCCCTTATGGAATAAATACTCAGCCGCTTGTGAACCGTCAGGTACTGTTTTATTCAATGTTTGCTCAATCACTCTTTTACCCGCAAAAGCAATGTAGGCATTGGGTTCCGCAATAATAACATCTCCCAACATACCAAAACTGGCGGTTACTCCACCTGTTGTAGGAGATGTAAGAATTGATACATAGAATAACTTTTTATTTGATTGATAATTATATGAAGCAGAAGATATTTTAGCCATTTGCATCAAGCTCAAACTTCCTTCTTGCATGCGTGCTCCTCCAGAAGCACACACAATAATGACAGGTAGAGATCGATTAGTAGCATACTCGATCAAACGGGTGATTTTCTCTCCTACTACGGATCCCATACTACCCCCCATGAACTGAAAATCCATAACCCCAATTGCTATGGGAATACTATTTAGTTGACCTATGCCTGTTTGAACAGCTTCAGTTAAACCTGTCCTTCTTTGATAAGAATCGATACGATCTCTATAAGGTTCCTCCTCGGAATGAAATTCAATGGGGTCCGTGGAGACCATATCTTCATCCATAGGATCCCAAGTGCCCGGATCAATCAAAAGTTCGATTCTATCTGAACTACTCA